TTATATTTAACTTAGAATTTTTAGTATTCCGGTTAATTTCATAATTTTTACTCGTGAATTTTGGGTTAATAAAAATTTATAACTTAAGAAATAAATTTGTATATATGTTATATATATAATACGTGGTGGGCATAGTCAACACTTACTTCAACTCGTTGAACTTGATACGTCTGTCGGGTCTTCCTTGCTTTTGGGGTTTGACAAGGATAACAGGATTCGCTGGGCGTAAGGGGGTAAGGGGGTTTGTCGCGCAGAAGCCAAGGGGGGATAACCTTAATAAGGGGTCAAGTAATATATACCTTATGCACTTGAATTAAAGTTATGTGGTTCTTAAGTTATGACTTTGAATAATTAACCTATATTACTTGAAACCAGGTATAAATGAACAACCTTGGACTTTTTTTGAGCCTGCACTCTGAGATGCAAAGTGAAAGGAAACCAAAAAAGAGAACGTTATGCATATAAGAGAACGCTCGGCTAGGTGGGTAAAGATACATATGTACTACACCATTAATCAGATGCCAGTATAATTATCCGAGGGTGGGATTTTACAGTTATGGACCTGAAATAGGAACCAGATGCCAGTAATAGTTCATATTGTGCAACCCCCACAGTTATTGTCCCTGACCTATCATTAATGTTATGCAATTATATAAACTGGTTGGTGGTCTCTTACTACATTAATTATCTCTAAGGAAACCCTAGTTGATCTTTGCAAGGGAAAATTTCGTATGGATTATATAGGGGGATATTCGCCGTTCCGGCTTAAGTTAATAATATCCTGAGTTTCAAACCGTATGCTTATGTATATCCTAAAAGTTAGTACTTGCTTTATGGTTCATATAATTTAATGGTGATAATACATTAATGTACTAATACATTAATGTAATATTATGCATATTATGTACTAGACCATACCGGCAGCTTTGACCCCGCGTGGGGCAGCGGGTGGTCAGAAAATAGTTTAGTTTTAGAATCCTGGCTTTGGGAGCCAGGGGTGGGAGTTAAAATCTCTCTTTTCTGGGCTCTAGGGAGGAGTTTAACCTCCGATCTTCGGTTTACAAGACCGATGCTTTTAGGCTAAGCTACTAGGGCAGGCTCATTCTAATGCCTTATTTTCTAATCACCCAGCTAGAGGGGTTAGGATTAAGAATAGGGCGAAGTATAGGGTGGACGCGATTTGTCCAATGATAATAAACGGATGTTCTACGGGTATTCCTCCAATTCATGTGAGGATAATCATGTCGGCGACTAGGGTTCAAAATAAGAATTGAGTGGCAGGGCGGAATGTGAGTCCTCGTTGCTTGGAGGTGTGGAGAATTGGTACTACTATTAATACGAGAATGGATGATAGTAGCGCAAGCACTCCTCCCAGTTTGTTGGGAATTGACCGTAAAATGGCGTAGGCGAATAGGAAATATCACTCTGGTTTGATATGGGGAGGGGTTACTAGGGGGTTTGCGGGGGTGAAATTGTCTGGGTCGCCTAGTAGGTTAGGTGAAAATAGTGCTAGGGAGGTAAGGGCTAGTAGTATGGCTGCGAATCCTAGGAGGTCTTTGTATGAAAAGTAAGGGTGGAAGGAAATTTTGTCTGCGTCCGAGTTGATTCCTGCTGGGTTATTAGATCCTGTTTCGTGAAGGAAAAGGAGGTGGATGATAGTGGCTGCGGCTACTACGAATGGTAGAAGGAAGTGGAAAGCGAAGAATCGTGTTAGTGTTGCATTATCTACGGAAAACCCGCCCCAAATTCACTGTACTAGTTCATTCCCTACATAGGGTACTGCGGATAGAAGATTAGTAATTACTGTAGCACCTCAAAACGATATTTGTCCTCATGGTAGGACGTATCCAACGAAGGCTGTCATTATAACTAACAGGAGAAGGACCACTCCAATGTTTCATGTTTCCTTGTAGAGGTAGGACCCATAGTATAACCCCCGGGCAATGTGCATATAAATGCAAATAAAGAAGAATGATGCTCCGTTGGCGTGTACGCTTCGGATTAGTCACCCGTAGCTTACGTCTCGGCAGATATGGGCAACTGAGGAGAAGGCGGTTGAGATGTCGGAGGTGTAGTGTATTGCTAAAAATAGTCCTGTTAAGATTTGGGTGATGAGACATAATCCTAGTAAGGATCCGAAGTTTCACCATACTGAAATGTTAGATGGGGTTGGTAGGTCAACTAATGCGTCGTTTGCAATTTTGATTAGGGGGTGCGTTTTTCGTAGGCTTGCCATTATGGTTCTCATAGTTGAATAACAACGGTGGTTCTTCAAGTCACTGGTCTCGGTTAAAGCCCGAGTGAGAATTATGACTTATTTTGTATCTTTACTGTTAATAGCTTTAGTTATCGGGTTGGTTGCTGTAGCTTCAAATCCTGCGCCTTATTTTGCTGCTCTTGGTTTGGTAGTTGCGGCAGGGGTCGGGTGTGGTGTTCTTGCGGGACATGGAGGATCTTTCCTTTCTCTTGTTTTGTTTTTAATCTATCTTGGGGGTATATTGGTGGTGTTTGCTTATTCGGCAGCTTTAGCTGCTGAGCCATTTCCGGAGACTTGGGGGGATCGTTCTGTAATTGGGTACGTTTTGATCTACCTTCTAGGTGTGGGCTTGATGGGTGGTATATTTTGAGAAACCTGGTATGAAGGTTCTTGGTTAGTAATTGATAACATAAAGGAGTTTTCAATGTTGCGGGGGGATACCAGTGGGGTGGCAATGATATACTCGTTGGGGGGAGGAATGTTGGTTATTTGTGCGTGGGTGTTACTTCTAACTTTATTTGTTGTATTGGAGTTGACTCGGGGGCTTAGTCGGGGTGCTCTTCGTGCAGTTTAGAGAGAGGTGAAGATGATTGCAAGGGTTGTGGTTAGGAGGAAGATTGTTAGGTATGTCTTAATTATTCCTCGTTGAGAATCACTAACATTTTTAGCCATCTTTACTTGAGTGAATGCAAGGCCTTTAGGTCCTACGGCTTCGAATCAGGTTTGATCTACGAGTTGAGTAGCAATTGTTTGGCCTAGAATCAAGTTAATCTTGGGTGCTATTCGGTGCACTGTTGCTGGGAAGTATCCCAACATGTTTGAGAAGTGGTGGAGTGAGGTTGTAGGGGTGGTTTTAAATTGTTTGTTTGTTAGGGCGGTTAATTCGATAGCTACTAGTAGACCGGCAATTGTTACTGCAAGGGCAGCTATTTTAAGGGATATGGGTATAGTTATAATTTGGGTTTTAGAGGGTAAAAAATTTAGTGTAATAATGAATCCCGCAACAACGCTGCCTCAGGCAAGTCGTTTAATAGGGTTAATTACCAGTGGGTTATTTTCATTAATTGGTGATAAGGAGAGGAATCGAGGGGATCCTATGGTGACGAAAAATACTACCCGGAAACTGTAAACTGCAGTGAATGATGTAGCGATTAGTGTAAGGATTAGGGCTCAGGCGTTTAGGTGTGAGGTGTTGAGGGCTTCAATGATGGCATCTTTAGAGAAGAAGCCTGCTAAGAATGGAGTGCCTGTGAGGGCCAGGCTACCAATGGTAAGACAGGATGAGGTGAAAGGTATTAGATTGTGGAGTCCTCCTATTTTTCGGATATCTTGCTCATCGTTTAGGCTGTGAATAATGGAACCTGAACATAGGAATAGCATGGCTTTGAAGAAGGCATGGGTGCAAATGTGTAGGAAGGCCAGTTGTGGTTGGTTAAGTCCAATTGTAACTATCATAAGTCCTAGTTGACTGGATGTAGAGAAGGCTACAATCTTTTTAATGTCATTTTGGGTTAGAGCGCAGGCAGCTGTAAATAGTGTAGTTAGTGCTCCGAGGCATAGGCAAATTGTTAGTACTAGCTGATTGTTTTCTATTAATGGGTGTAGTCGAATTAATAGGAAAATACCGGCGACAACTATGGTGCTGGAGTGTAGTAGGGCAGAGACCGGTGTAGGGCCCTCCATGGCGGAGGGTAGTCAAGGGTGTAGGCCGAATTGGGCCGATTTCCCAGTGGCTGCGAGGACTAGGCCGATTAGGGGAATTGTTATCTCGAAGTCTTTTGAGAGGAAAAAGATTTGTTGAATTTCTCATGAGTTAAGGTTCATCGCTAATCAAGCTATGCTTATAATTAATCCAATATCCCCCACTCGGTTATATAGGACGGCTTGTAGAGCTGCTGTATTTGCATCTGCTCGTCCATACCATCATCCAATTAGTAGGAATGATATGATTCCAACTCCTTCCCAGCCAATAAAGAGTTGAAACATATTATTGGCTGTAACTAGGATGATTATAGCGACTAAAAACAAGAGTAGGTATTTGAAAAATCGGTTTATGTAAGGGTCGGAATGCATATATCATAAAGCAAACTCTAGGATGGATCAGGTAACATATAGGGCAATGGGGGTGAAGATAAGTGAATAATGGTCAAATTTGAAGCTGATGTTAACATCAAATGTGTTGGTATTTATTCAATGTCAATTTGTGACGATACTTTCAGCTCCGTAATCTAGAAAAATGGTTAGTGGAATTAAACTAACAATAAATGCGCTGCTTACAGCTGTTTTAACATGTGTAGCTGCCCATCCTGAATTTTGTGTGGTTGGGTTAAGGGTTGTTAATAATGGGTAGATGAGAATTGTAATAACTAAAATAAGGGATGAGGATAAAATTAGGGTTGTTGGGTACATAGCTTCTACTTGGATTTGCACCAAGAGTTTTTGGTTCCTAAGACCAATGGATGAGCTGTTATCCTTTAGAAGCCCGAGGAAGCCACGGAGTTTAACCGTGGGATTTAAGGATTAGCAGTACTTATTGCCTCTGGCCTTCCTCGGTGAGTAGGGGGATTTTAACCCTCATTTCTAGAACCACAATCTAGTGTTTTAAGTTAAACTATACTTACTAATAACATCAGCCTCACATGAGCTCTGGTTTTGTAATTAGGAGAATAACTGGAATAAGGTGTATGACCATAAGTAAATGTTCTCGGGTGTGGAATGGGGGAAGTCCTGTGATATGGTTTGGTGCTGGACCTCGTTGTGATATTAGGAATAGGTACAATGAGTAGCCTGCTGTAATTAGGGTTCCAGTTCCTGTTAGGGCGATGGTTCATGGGGATCAGCCAAATAGGGTTGTAATAATCATTATCTCCCCTATTAGGTTGGGAAGAGGTGGGAGTGCTAGGTTGGCTAGGTTAGCTACGAATCATCACACAGCTGTTAATGGGAAGATTATTTGGAGGCCTCGGGCAAGAAGCATTGTTCGGCTATGGGTCCGTTCATAGGCTGTGTTGGCTAAGCAGAATAGTGCGGAGGACACTAATCCGTGGGCAATTATTAAAATGATTGCTCCTGTAAATCCTCATGGGGTCTGGATTAGGATTCCACCTGCAACTAAGCCTATGTGGCTGACAGATGAGTAGGCAATTAATGATTTTAGGTCTGTTTGTCGTAAACAGATGGATCCTGTTATGATAATTCCTCAAAGGGCCAAAATAATAAATGGGTAGGCTAGTTCTTTGGATAGTGGGTCTAGCATAACTATTATTCGTATCATTCCATATCCACCTAGTTTTAATAATACTGCGGCCAGTACCATAGATCCTGCTACCGGGGCTTCTACATGTGCTTTTGGCAATCATAAGTGGACACCATAAAGTGGTATTTTTACAAGAAAGGCAATTAGGCACCCGGCTCACCAGAAGTTATGTCCCCAGGATTGTAGGGTGAGTGGTTGCGAATACTGAATAATTAATATGGATAGGGTACCCGTTGATTGTTGTAGGAGGAGGAGGGCTACCAGGAGTGGTAAAGAGCCCGCTAAAGTGTAAAATAAGAAGTAGGTACCAGCATTAAGGCGTTCCGTTTGATTACCTCATCGTGTGATAATAATTAAGGTTGGGATTAGGGTCGCTTCAAACATGATGTAAAACATGATTAGTTCTGTTGCACCAAATGCCATAATTAAAAAGGCTTGTAATGAGGTGAGTAGTGAAATATATAGACGTTGTCGGTTAATGGGTTCTGGATTAATGTGGTTCTGGCTAGCCAGAATTATCAATGGTAGGAGCCAGCAGGTTAACACTAGGAGGGGAGTAGATAGTGGATCTGTGGCTAGATATATATTGGAAGTTGTCCATCCGGTTTCAGAGGTTCATTTTAATCAGGTCAAGCTAATAAGGGCGATGAGTAGACTGTGTGCAGTTGTTGTTGTTCATAGTCATTTAGGTGATGAAAATCAGGCTGTTGGGAATAGCATAATAGTAGGAATAAGTACTTTTAGCATTGTAGTAAATTAAGGTTTTGAAGTCGGTCAGTACCATGGGTTCGGGCTGTGGCGACCAAGAGTGCGAGGCCTGCACTTGCTTCGCAGGCGGAGAATGCTAGTAGGAGCATTGGTGCGGCGGAAAATCCTGTTGATTCGAATTGTAGGGCTCATAGGGCTAGTGCAATAAATAATGATAGTATTATACCTTCTAAGCATAGTAGAGCAGATAATAAATGGGTGCGATGGAACGCTAAACCCATTAATCCTAGTACGAAGGCTGAGCTAAAGCTGAAGTGTACTGGTGTCATAAGGGAATTATGGAATTAAACCATAGTCTTCTGAGCCGAAATCAGAGGTCTTATATTGGACTAATACCCTATTCTGCTCATTCTAGGCCTCCTTGGGTTCACTCATAGATTAATCCTAGTGTTAATAAAATTAGAACTGTTGTTGCTCAAAAGAATGTCCCGGTAGGGGTGTGTAGTTGGTCTCCTCATGGGAGGGGTAGGAGGAGTGCAATTTCTAGGTCAAATAGAAGGAATAAAATTGCTACCAGGAAAAATCGGAGTGAAAATGGTAGCCGGGCTGATCCTAGGGGGTCAAATCCACATTCATAAGGTGACAATTTTTCTGCATCTGGGGTTATTTGTGGTAGTCAGAAGGATACAATTGCTAGGATTGAAGATAAAACTATGGTAATAAAAAGAATGGTAATAATTAGATTCATTATCTTTCCTTGGGGTTTAACCAAGACTAAATGATTGGAAGTCACTTGTACTAACTTTAATACTAGAAAGATTATGAGCCTCATCAGTAAATTGATACGTATAGGAATAGTCATACTACGTCAACGAAATGTCAGTATCATGCGGCGGCTTCAAAGCCAAAGTGATGTTCGGATGTGAAGTGATATTGGATTTGACGTAGTAAGCAGACAGCTAGGAAGGTTGATCCAATGATGACGTGAAGTCCGTGGAATCCTGTTGCTACGAAAAAAGTTGATCCGTATACACCGTCTGCAATTGTAAAGGGGGCTTCGTAGTATTCTATAGCCTGAAGGGCGGTGAAGTAAAGGCCAAGTAAAATTGTAAGGGCTAAAGATTGGATAGCTTGTTTGCGTTCTCCTTCTATTAGGCTGTGGTGTGCCCATGTTACTGTAACCCCAGATGCTAATAATACAGCTGTATTAAGAAGTGGCACTTCAAATGGGTCCAAGGTGGTAATTCCTGTTGGGGGTCAGCAGCCTCCTAGTTCAGGGGTAGGTGCTAGGCTAGAATGGTAGAAAGCTCAGAAAAAGCCAAGGAAAAAGAATACTTCAGATGTAATAAATAGGATTATTCCGTATCGTAGGCCTTTTTGTACTGGGGGTGTGTGATGGCCTTGAAATGTTCCTTCTCGAATAATATCACGTCATCATTGATATATTGTAAGAATAGTAAGGACTAATCCTAAGGTTATTAGGGTAGTTGAGTGGAAGTGAAACCAGATTGCTAGTCCGGATGTTAGGAGGAGAGCGGCGATTGCGCCGGTTAGGGGTCATGGGCTTGGATCAACCATATGGTATGCATGTGCTTGGTGGGCCATTAAACGTTCTCTTGTAAGTATAGGCTTAGTAGAAGTACAAATACATAGGCTTGAATTATTGCTACTGCTACTTCTAGTAGTGTTAGGAGAAATAAAACAGCAGCGGTGAGGATTGCAACTGTTGGTATTATTGGGAGTAGGACAAAAACAGCAGTAGCGATCAGTTGAATAAGTAGATGGCCTGCAGTTAAATTTGCTGTAAGTCGTACGCCTAGGGCTAATGGGCGAATGAATAGGCTAATTGTTTCAATAATAATTAATACAGGGATTAAAGGAATTGGTGTACCTTCGGGTAACAAATGTCCTAGGGCAACTGTTGGTTGGTTTCGTATCCCGATAATTACTGTAGCAAGTCATAATGGCACGGCAAATCCTATATTTAAGGATAATTGAGTAGTAGGGGTAAAAGTATATGGAAGTAATCCTAACATATTAATGGTAATTAAGAATACTATTAATGAGGCTAGTAGAAGGGCTCATTTATGTCCTCCTACATTCAAGGGTAATATAAGTTGACTGGTAAATCGGTTAATTAATCATCCTTGAATAGTAATTAATCGGTTATTAATTCATCGTGATGGTGGGGTTGGGTAAAGTACTCATGGTAAGGTAATTGCAATAGCAATCAGTGGTACTCCTAAATAGGATGGACTTGCGAATTGATCAAAGAAGCTTATTGCCATGGTCAGTCTCAGGATTCAGTTTTGTGTTTTTCAGCACTTACTGGGGTTGGTTCATTTGGTGAAATATGGTTTAGTACTTTGGTGGGGATGATTGTGAGGAAAATTACTCATGAAAATACTAAGATTGCAAATCAGGGGGCGGGGTTCAGTTGTGGCATTTCACTAGAGGTGGTTGGGAAGCACCAATCTTTGGCTTAAAAGGCCAACGCTTTGTCCCATGTTTAGCTTCCTAGTGAGGCGTCTTCTAGTATAAGAGATGATCAGTTTTCGAAATGTTCTAGTGGAACGGCTTCTACTACAATAGGCATAAAGCTGTGGTTAGCTCCGCAAATTTCGGAACATTGTCCATAAAACACTCCGGGACGGGAGGCAATAAAAGCAGTTTGGTTTAGTCGTCCTGGAACTGCATCTATTTTTACACCTAACGATGGAACAGCTCAAGAGTGTAGTACGTCTTCGGCTGAGACTAGTACGCGAATTGGAGATTCTATTGGTACTACCATTCGATGGTCTGCTTCAAGAAGTCGGAATTGCCCAGGATTTAAGTCTTGAGTTGGAATCATATAGGAATCGAAGCCTAGGTCCTCGTAATCTGTGTATTCATAGCTTCAGTATCATTGGTGTCCTATGGCTTTAATTGTTAGGTGGGGGTCATTAATCTCGTCTATAAGATATAAAATGCGTAGGGAGGGGAGGGCAATCAAAATTAGAATAACAGCCGGTAGAACAGTTCATACAATTTCGATTTCTTGGGAATCTAAAATATACTTGTTGGTGAGTTTGGTTGAGACTATTGCAATAATAATGTATAATACTAAAGTGCTAATCAAGAACACAATTATTAGAGCGTGGTCATGGAAATGAAGAAGTTCTTCTATAACGGGTGATGCCGCGTCTTGGAATCCTAGTTGTGTGGGATGTGCCATTAAGCTGTATAGCTTAAGACATGCAGGGGTTTAACCTACGATTTCACCTTGACAAAGTGATGTAATTTACGAATTTTACTAATGTCTTAGAAGGAAGTGGCAGAGTGGTTATGCGGTTGGCTTGAAACCATCATATGGGGGTTCAATTCCTCCTTTCCTCGATTAATTTGATTGTACTTGAACGAATGCGGGTTCTTCAAATGTGTGATAAGGTGGGGGGCACCCATGTAGTCATTCCACATTTGTTGCGGTTAATTCTACGGATATTACCTCTCGTTTGGCGGCGAAAGCTTCTCATAGGATGAAGAGGAACATAATTACTGCTACTAGTGAGATAAGAGACCCAATAGAAGAGACTGTATTTCATAGGGCATAGGCGTCTGGGTAGTCGGAGTATCGTCGTGGTATTCCGGCTAATCCTAGAAAATGTTGGGGGAAGAATGTCAGGTTAACACCAATAAACATCACTCCAAAATGGATTTTTGTTCATGTGCTGTGAAGGGTATATCCGGAAAATAATGGGAATCAGTGAACAAATGCTGCTATAATGGCAAACACGGCACCTATTGATAACACATAATGGAAGTGAGCAACTACGTAGTAGGTGTCGTGAAGTACAATGTCTAGTGATGAGTTGGCTAGAACAATTCCGGTTAGTCCACCTACTGTAAATAAGAAAATAAATCCCAGGGCCCATAGCATAGGTGTTTCTCATTTAATTGATCCTCCATGTAGTGTAGCGAGTCAACTAAATACTTTGACACCCGTTGGAATTGCAATAATTATAGTTGCGGATGTAAAATAGGCACGAGTGTCTACATCTATTCCAACAGTGAACATGTGATGAGCTCATACAATAAAGCCTAATAGGCCAATGGCCATTATAGCTCATACTATACCCATATAGCCAAATGGCTCTTTTTTGCCGGCGTAATAGGCTACTACGTGGGAAATAATACCAAATCCTGGTAGAATAAGAATATATACTTCTGGGTGGCCAAAGAATCAAAATAGGTGTTGGTAAAGGATTGGGTCTCCCCCTCCTGCAGGATCGAAGAATGTTGTATTTAGGTTACGGTCTGTTAAGAGCATAGTAATTCCTGCAGCTAAAACAGGTAATGATAAGAGAAGAAGAACGGCTGTCACAAGTACAGCTCATACGAAGAGGGGAGTTTGATACTGAGAAATGGCTGGGGGTTTTATATTAATTGTTGTGGTGATAAAATTAATTGCTCCAAGGATTGATGAAACACCTGCTAAGTGAAGAGAGAAAATAGTTAAATCTACAGAGGCTCCAGCGTGAGCAAGATTGCCTGCAAGTGGGGGGTATACTGTCCATCCTGTACCAGCCCCTGCTTCAACTCCGGAAGAGGCTAATAATAGGAGAAATGATGGGGGTAGAAGTCAGAAACTTATATTATTTATTCGGGGAAATGCTATGTCAGGGGCTCCAATCATTAATGGTACAAGTCAATTTCCAAACCCTCCGATTAAGATAGGTATTACTATAAAGAAAATTATAACGAAGGCATGAGCGGTGACGATAACATTATAAATTTGATCATCACCAAGGAGTGATCCAGGTTGACTTAATTCGGCTCGAATTAGAAGGCTTAGGGCGGTTCCTACTATTCCAGCTCAGGCACCAAATACAAGATAGAGGGTGCCAATGTCTTTGTGGTTGGTAGAGAAGAATCAGCGTGTGATTGCCACAGGTAGGATGGCCGAGCGTTTAGGCGGTGGGTTGTAGCCCCGAAGACAGAGGTTTGATCCCTCTTCCTATCATAGCCTTGTGGTGAAGAACACATTAGATTGCAAATCTAAAGACGCAGACTAACCTCTGCCGGGGCTTTTTCCCGCCTTACTCGGCTAACGGCGGGAAGAAGTAGATGAATGCTCGCTGGCTTGAGCGCTTAGCTGTTAACTAAGAGTTTGTAGGATCGAGGCCTTCTCATCTAGAAAGGCTTTAGCTTAATTAAAGTGTCTGATTTGCATTCAGAAGATGTGGGATAGAGTCCCGCAAGTCTTATCAGGGGCTAGGAGGTTTTCACTCCTGCTTAGAGCTTTGAAGGCTCTTGGTCTGGGTAGTTATCCTAAGCCCCTAGGTTATAATCATTAGGATGCCTGGAGTTAGGGGGAGGAGTCCTAATGCAATGGTTGTTGAGATGGCTAGAGGCAGTGTTAGTTGAGTAGATTGGGCTCGTCATGGAGTTGTTGAATTAACTGTGTTAGGGTAAATTGTTAGGGTTATTGCATAACAGAGACGTAGATAAAAGTATAGGCTTAGTAGAGCAGCAAGGGCTATAATTGTTGCTGTGAGGGGCAGGCCTTGTTTAGCGAGCTCTTGTAGGATTAGTCATTTCGGTATAAAGCCTGTTAAGGGGGGTAGTCCTCCAAGGGAAAGTAGTACTAGGGCAGTAGTGGCAACTACAATTGGAGCTTTCGACCAGGCCATTGTCAAGGTTCCAATTTTTGTGGCCGATGAAAACTTTAGTATTAGGAATGCAGCTGATGTTATGAAGATATATATTCCTAAAGCAAGGAGTGTTAGTTGTGGGGCATATTGTAAAATGATGATTATTCAGCCTATGTGTGCAATAGAGGAGTAAGCTAAGATCTTTCGGAGTTGGGTTTGGTTTAGTCCGCCTCAGCCTCCTACTAGTGTTGATGCTATCCCCAGGAGCGTGAGAAGTATAGGGTCGATGGTTGGGGCTACTTGAACAATTAATGCGAATGGTGCAAGCTTTTGTCAGGTAGATAAAATTAGCCCTGTTAAAAGGTCTAGGCCTTGTAGGACTTCTGGCATTCAGAAGTGAACTGGGGCTAATCCAATTTTAAGTGCTAGGGCAGCGATAATTATTGTAGTGGCGAGGGGGTGGGATAGGTTATTAATATCTCATTCTCCAGTGAGTCAAGCATTTGTTGTGCTCGCGAATAAGATTATGGCCGCTGCAGTGGCTTGGGTGAGAAAATATTTAGTGGTTGCCTCTACTGCTCGTGGATGGTGATGTTGGGCTATAAGTGGTAGAATTGCTATAGTGTTAATTTCTAGTCCTATTCAAGCAAGCAGTCAGTGAGAGCTGGCAAAGGTTAGGGTTGTCCCTAGTCCAAGGCTAGAGAGGAGTATGGTTAATACATAAGGATTCATTGACAGAGGAGGGATTTTAACCGTCATGTTCGGGGTATGGGCCCGAAAGCTTGATTAGCTGACCCTATCTTAGAAAGTGGTGTAGAGGAAGCACCAGGAGTTTTGATCTCCTGAGGATGGGTTCAAACCCCTTCTTTCTAGGAACCGGGGGGACTTTAACCCCCATTAGCCACTCTATCAAAGTGGTCCTTAGGTATTCGGGCACAGTTCCTTGTTGATTAGACTTGTGGGGGTAACCCTGCAAATGCGATTGGGAGGGCGAGGTGTCATAATACTAACGCCAGGGTTAAGGGGAGGAAATTTTTTCAGACCAGATGTATTAACTGGTCGTATCGGAATCGTGGATAGGAGGCTCGTACTCATAGGAAAATAATAGAGAGTAGTGCTGCTTTAATCATTAAATTTACTGCTGTTAGTTCCGGAATGGCTGGGATGTGGGATGCCCCTAAAAATAGGATGGCTGAAAGTGTATTTATTAGTAGAATATTAGCATATTCGGCTAGGAAGAGTAGGGCAAATGGTCCTCCTGCATATTCTACGTTAAATCCTGATACTAGTTCCGATTCCCCTTCTGTTAAATCAAACGGTGCTCGGTTTGTTTCTGCTAGTGTAGAGATATACCATATGGCAGCTAGAGGTCAGGCTGGTACGAGTAGTCAAATGCTTTCTTGGGTAACATTGAATATTTGTAGGGTATATCCCCCGGAAAAGATAATTACTGATAGTAGGATTAATCCAAGACTAACTTCGTATGAAATCGTCTGAGCTACAGCTCGTAATGCCCCAATTAATGCATATTTTGAGTTAGATGCTCATCCAGATCCTAGAATAGAATAAACTGCAAGACTGGATAATGCCAAAATAAATAGGACACCTAGGTTTAAGTCTGCTACCGGGTAGGGCATTGGTATTGGAGCTCATAGGGTCAAGGATAGTGTCAATGCAAGCATAGGGGCTGCTAGAAAGAGGAAGGGGGATGAGGTGGATGGGCGGATTGGCTCTTTAATAAATAGTTTTACCCCGTCGGCAATAGGTTGTAGTAATCCATATGGTCCTACAACATTCGGGCCTTTTCGCAGTTGTATATACCCTAGGACTTTTCGTTCAACTAGTGTTAGGAAAGCTACTGCCAAGAGAACAGGAACAATGTAGGCGAGGGGGTTAATGAGGTGTGTTAATAGGGTGTTTATCATGAACTAAGGAGAGGATTTGAACCTCTGGCTGAAAGGGCTTAGGTCTTTTGCAATTACCATGCTCTGCCACCTTAGTATGTCCTTATCTAGGGCCGTAATTTGGCTCACCCTTTACTTGATTTAGTTGTCTTCATCAATTAGGGGTGGGGCGTACCTAAGGCATGGGCCCCCCTTTTCCGGTCCTTTCGTACTAGGAAAAGTAGCATTACAGATAGAAACTGACCTGGATTGCTCCGGTCTGAACTCAGATCACGTAGGACTTTAATCGTTGAACAAACGAACCCTTAATAGCGGCTGCACCATTGGGATGTCCTGATCCAACATCGAGGTCGTAAACCCCCTCGTCGATATGGACTCTGGGAGAGGATTGCGCTGTTATCCCTAGGGTAACTTGGTTCGTTGATCGGACTTTATGTCCGGATCATATTTGGTCAGATGTTCTGTGGTTTAGAGGTGTCCCTCTTAACTTTAGGATATATTCCCGGTCCACTCGGAGGCTGTTTTTTCCTCCGTGGTCGCCCCAACCGAAGGTAAAACTCCATTATGCGCTAAGTTTGTGCTCTTTAATAAGTTGTTTGACGCGATTGGGCTTGTACCTTAAGCTCCAAAGGGTCTTCTCGTCTTGTATTTTTATACCCGCTTCTGCACGGATAGATCAATTTCACTGACTTGAAAGGGGAGACAGTTAAGCCCTCGTTTAGCCATTCATACGGGTCTTCATTTAAAAGACAAGTGATTGCGCTACCTTTGCACGGTCAAAATACCGCGGCCGTTGAACCCATAGTCACTGGGCAGGCTGGACCTCCTATACTTAGATTTTTGCAGGAGGCGATGTTTTTGGTAAACAGGCGAGGCTTATGTTTGCCGAGTTCCTTCCTTTTCTTTTAGTCTTTCCTTTAAAATAGCACTCCAGTGTGGGGTCAACGATTGGGGGTTGTTGTGGGGTTTTCTTGTTTCTTTTTAGTGGCCACATTTCCCTCTTTATTTGGGCTCGTTAATTACCAGTGGTTAGTCCGATCTAGTCTACACTTGTGCTTCGGAGAAGGTCGTCTTCTTGTTACTCATTTTAGCATAATCTCTCCCATGTAAGCATGGGGAGGCCTAATAAATTTAGGGGAGTTGGATGGGCTATCAGTATAATAAACTTGATTCCGTTTGAGCTTTAACGCTTTCTATGTAGATGGCTGCTTTTAGGCCCACTAAGACGGTTAGTTTTGTTAAATATGATCCTTATCCTCCTGTTAAGGTTGTATCCTTGGTTAAAGGGGCTGTACCCCCTTTAACTAACTCTCGTGTCTTTCTCTACATCTAGTTTAGATTTAACTTGCTTGATTGGGAGGAGAACGAGGCTGAACTTATATCCATTTCTTAGGCAACCAGCTATCACCAGGTTCGGTAGGTCTATCACCTCTACCCGGAGCTCTTCCCACTCTTTTGCCACAGAGACGGGTTGGCCCTATGCAGGCTGTCTCGGGGTAGCTCACCTGGTTTCGGGGTTTCAAACTAAAGGTCTCTTTGCTTGAGGGTTCTTGCTAAATCATGATGCAAAAGGTACGAGGTTTAACCTCTGCTTTTTAATGCTTATATGGGTTATTTCATTTCTCTTTCAGCTTTCCCTTGCGGTACTTTTTCTATTGCTCAGTGTTAGCCTTTTCCGTCTCCCGTACTTGGGCGCATAAAATGGTTTATTTCTTTGGTTTAGGTTTTGTTTAATTATCTATATTATCAAGTTACTTAAGTGTTTAAGCTAGCTGTTTGGCTCAGGGTAATCCAACTTGCATGGATGTCTTCTCGGTGTAAGGGAGATGCTTGTCTGTCTCAGCCATACCCTGGGTTTAATCCAAGTGCACCTTCCGGTACACTTACCATGTTACGACTTGCCTCCCCTCGTTGGTGCTTTAAGGTTAATTACATTTGTCGCAATTTAACAGGGGAGAGTGACGGGCGGTGTGTACGCGCCTCAGAGCCGGGTTCAAAAGGACACTCTGCTTCCTTTTTACTACTAAATCCTCCTTCGAGCATTTTTTCATAGTGCTGTCCGTATTATTCTGTGGTAGAAAATGTAGCCCATTTCTTTCCACTTCGTGCGCTACACCTCGACCTGACGTTTTGGGTTGTGCCCATTTTGCTTACTGTTGGTCCTTCACAGGGTAAGCTGACGACGGCGGTATATAGGCGGGAGTGACTAGAAGTGGTGAGGTTTAACGGGGATTATCGGTTCTAGAACAGGCTCCTCTAGGGGGGTCTAAGGCACCGCCAAGTCCTTTGGGTTTTAAGCTGACGCTCGTAGTACCCTGGCGAATATCTATTGTAATTTGATATTTGGGTTTATGACTGAGCATAGTGGGGTATCTAATCCCAGTTTGTTTCTCAGTTTTCGTGGGGTCAGGTGGGCTGAATTAAAGCTACCTTCGTGCTTGGACTTCGGGTGTCTGGAAGCGTATAACGGCTAGAGAACCCTTCGGCTTTATTTTTATACTCCCTTAACCACCCTTTACGCCGTATTTATCAACTAGGGCCTCTCGTATAACCGCGGTGGCTGGCACGAGTTTTACCGGCCCTCTTAACTCTAACTAAGTCAAGTTTTCACTTATGGCTTAATATCTATCACTGCTGAATTCCCTTGGGGGTGTGGCCTGGCAAGGCGTCTTGGGCTAAATTTTGTGCCTGATGCCTGCTCCTCGTCCCCGGGCGGGGGATTAAGGGCATTCTCACGGGGCTGCGGAGACTTGCATGTGTAAATCGGGTTAAAGCTGATAATAAAGTCAGGACCAAGCCTTTGTGCGGGTGGAGCTTTTTAGGGCTCATCTTAGCATCTTCAGTGCTATGCTTTATATTAAGCTACACTAGC